TAATAACTACTATGCTAGCCCAAATCATGATCTTCACCAACTTGGATTTGGTTCTCTCGCGAAAATCGCGAGTTGCAGAGATGAGAACCATGAAAAGCAAGATCCCGAATAAGAAAACAGAAACCGAGGAAACCACAAGAGTGAAGACTAGTAGAGTCTCGTCTTTTGTCATTCTTTGCTCCTTTTTCACTCAATGATTCATTCGAATTTCCAAAAATTCTATATGTCTATTCTACGATATTTCTATATATAGAATATGATATCTAATATGACACCCGATTTGTCAAAGGGATTGGTGACTTACCCATTTCATATAGCAATCCCTGATCAAAGAGAGAACAATATCCATTTCAAAACATTTCTAACGGATTCCTTGGTTCGGACCGACGAAGTAATGGCACTCGATTATTATCAACCCAACTGCAATCTTTTTCTGTCGGTAAGGATTGCACCAGAGCACCTTCTACTTCTAATAGGCCATGAACTATAGATAGAGAAGAATCATTCTGAGCGAGTCCATAAGAAGCGACCCACTTTTTCATCGGTTCCGGGAGAAGACCAAAGATCTTGCGCGACCGGTCCGCCAGAAAAACTCAAAAGAGAAAGAAGTCTCGTTAATCTCCTCATGCTCGTTCCAAGTTCGAAGTACCGTTTGGCCAAAGAAAAACCCGCTTCCTGACACGATTGCCTCTTTATATAGATAGATATAGGATCTATGGGGTTATTACTTAGAAGTCTATTTTGTACAAGATCCCCTCCTATCTGATAGAAAAAGGTCCCATGATCCCGAGCCGGTCTTATCTTGGCTCGCAAACCCCAAGTTTGTCTATGAAGAGCTAATCTAATTGTATTAGTTTCTATAATGGATTTCTTATGTGGAATACTAATGGATAGGGCCCCGTTGCTAAGTGCTACAAGATCTAATGCACTGGAACTCGTGGTTATGGACCCGAATCCTTTAGTATGGAACATTGTCTTTTCCAAGTAAAAACCCCTAGTATATGAAAGAATGAAAAGGTGCTTTCCTTCTTGTGGAATAAGAAGCCCTCGTACCTTAATGAAAGGAAAATAGGAATTTTTCGTTAGGTATTTGACCAAATAGGATCGTCCAGTTCCTATAGAACCTATCACTAAAATACCCGATAGGGCTAAGCGGAACGAAAAGGGTTTTCCATGAGATGGTAAATGAAAACGATTAGCCCCACACGAGGTTTGGGAATAAGTGATTGTCTGATAATGAGCAAGGAATATACGTCTTTCTGCTAAAGAGGATCTATTAAACTCATAATTCATTAGATCCTTGTTAGCAATGTCAAGTAGGTATCATAAGGAAATGGATCCCGGTTGTTCAATCCTTTGATAACCAAGGTCCTTCTTTGCTAAAGAGAAATGATCACTATGAGTCAGACTCAATAGAATTGGATCCATTCCAAATAGCGAGAATTAGGATTCTTGATCCCTCTCAATTTCTCTTTCAATTCGAGGATCCAGAGAGGTGTTTTCATAGTCATCTCCGAATATTTGCCATCTCCGAATATTTTGATTTCATTTTTCTATGATATGTCTTTCTATATGAAAATTGGTTATTTACGATGTACGATGATCCCTGTTAAGCATCCATGGCTGAATGGTTAAAGCGCCCAACTCATAATTGGTAAATTTGCGGGTTCAATTCCTGCTGGATGCACGCGAACGGGAACGTTCCATAAGTCTATTGGAACTGGCTCTCTATCCATGGAATCTCATCCATCATCCATACATAACGAATTGGTATGGTATATTCATACCATAACATAAGAACAATAAGAACTCGAATTCTTATCGATACTGGAACTCAGAGCATAGGAGGGAAAGTCGATTTATGGATGGAATCAAATACGCAGTATTTACAGAAAAAAGTCTTCGTTTATTGGGAAAGAATCAATATACTTTTAATGTCGAATCGGGATTCACTAAGACAGAAATAAAGCATTGGGTCGAGCTCTTCTTTGGTGTTAAGGTAGTAGCTGTGAATAGCCATCGACTACCCGGAAAGGGTAGAAGAATGGGACCTATTCTGGGACATACAATGCATTACAGACGTATGATCATTACCCTTCAACCGGGTTATTCTATTCCACTTCTAGATAGAGAAAAGAACTAAAGGAGAATACTTAATAATACGGCGAAACATTTATACAAAACACCTATCCCGAGCACACGCAAGGGAACCGTAGACAGGCAAGTGAAATCCAATCCACGAAATAAATTGATCCATGGACGGCATCGTTGTGGTAAAGGTCGTAATGCCAGAGGAATCATTACCGCAAGGCATAGAGGGGGAGGTCATAAGCGCCTATACCGTAAAATCGATTTTCGACGGAATCAAAAAGACATATCTGGTAGAATCGTAACCATAGAATACGACCCTAATCGAAATGCATACATTTGTCTCATACACTATGGGGATGGTGAGAAGAGATATATTTTACATCCCAGAGGGGCTATAATTGGAGATACTATTGTTTCTGGTACAAAAGTTCCTATATCAATGGGAAATGCCCTACCTTTGAGTGCGGTTTGAACTATTGATTTACGTAATTGGAAGTAACCAATTAGGTTTACGACGAAACCTAGAAATCGATCACTGATCCAATTTGACTACCTCTACGGGATAGACCTCAACAGAAAACTGTTGAGTAACGGCAGCAAGTGATTGAGTTCAGTAGTTCCTCATAGAAAATTATTGACTCTAGAGATATGGTAATATGGAGAAGACAAAATTGTTTGAAGCACGCACAGAACCGGAAGCGCCCCTTGTTTCAAAGAGAGGAGGACGGGTTATTCACATTTAATTTGATGGTCAGAGGCGAATTGAAAGCTAAGCAGTGGTAATTAAGACCCCCGGGTGAAAATAGGGATGTCTCCTACGTTACCCATAATATGTGGAAGTATCGACGTAATTTCATAGAGTCATTCGATCTGAATGCTACATGAAGAACATAAGCCAGATGACGGAACGCGGAGACCTAGGATGTAGAAGATCATAACATGAGCGATTCGGCAGATTTGGATTCCTTTTCTATATATCCACTCATGTGGTACTTCATCATACGATTCATATAAGATCCATCTGTCTAGAGATCGTCATATACATCTAGAAAGCCGTATGCTTTGGAAGAAGCTTGTACAGTTTGGGAAGGGGTTTTTTGAGAAAAAAGAAGAATCTACTTCAACCGATATGCCCTTAGGCACGGCCATACATAACATAGAAATCACACGTGGAAGGGGTGGGCAATTAGCTAGAGCAGCAGGTGCTGTAGCGAAACTGATTGCAAAAGAGGGTAAATTGGCCACTTTAAGATTACCATCTGGGGAGGTCCGTTTGGTATCCCAAAACTGCTTAGCAACAGTCGGACAAGTGGGTAATGTTGGGGTGAACCAAAAAAGTTTGGGTAGAGCCGGATCTAAGTGTTGGCTAGGTAAACGCCCCGTAGTAAGAGGGGTAGTTATGAACCCTGTGGACCACCCCCATGGGGGCGGTGAAGGGAAAGCCCCCATTGGTAGAAAAAAACCCACAACCCCTTGGGGTTATCCTGCGCTTGGAAGAAGAACTAGGAAAAGGAAAAAATATAGTGATAGTTTTATTCTTCGTCGCCGTAAGTAAATACGTAACTAGGAATATGGAAAATTGCATTGCAATAATGCGATGGGCGAACGACGGGAATTGAACCCGCGCATGGTGGATTCACAATCCACTGCCTTGATCCACTTGGCTACATCCGCCCCTTATCCAGCTAAAGGATTTTCTCTTTTTTCCACTCATCATTATTCTATTTATTCTGACCTCCATACCTCGATCGAGATAGTGGACATAGGATGCCACTCTTTAAAATGAAAAATAAAGGAGTAATCAGCTGTGACACGAAAAAAAACGAATCCTTTTGTAGCTCGTCATTTATTGACAAAAATCGAAAAGGTCAATATGAAGGAGGAGAAAGAAACAATAGTAACGTGGTCCCGGGCATCTAGCATTCTACCCGCAATGGTTGGCCATACAATCGCGATTCATAATGGAAAGGAACATATACCTATTTACATAACAAATCCTATGGTAGGTCGCAAATTGGGGGAATTCGTGCCTACTCGGCATTTCACGAGTTATGAAAGTGCAAGAAAGGATACTAAATCTCGTCGTTAACTGAATTCAGAATAGAAAGATTCAGAATAAACAAAATTTATAGGATTCAAATAAAGTAAAGGTAGGCGGGGAATAACCTTATTTATGACAAGTTTCAAATTGGTAAAGTATATCCCTAGGATAAAGAAGAAAAAGAACGGGTTACGGAAACTCGCAAGAAAAGTTCCAACTGATCGTCTACTTAAGTTCGAACGGGTTTTCAAAGCGCAAAAACGCATACATATGTCTGTTTTTAAAGCACAAAGAGTTCTTGATGAAATTCGCTGGCGTTACTACGAGGAAACCGTTATGATACTGAATCTCATGCCTTATCGAGCATCTTATCCCATCTTAAAGTTGGTTTATTCGGCAGCAGCAAATGCTACTCATTATAGGGATTTCGACAAAGCTAATTTATTCATAACAAAAGCCGAAGTGAGTAGGAGTACTATTATGAAAAAATTCAGACCTCGGGCTCGAGGACGTGGTTATCCTATAAAAAAAACCATGTGTCATATAACAATTGTACTAAATATAGTAAAGAAATCGAAATAATTTTTAGATCAAGCTAAGATTTCGATTCCCAGTAAAAAAAAAAAAAATAGAATAGAAAACTATGGGACAAAAAATAAATCCACTCGGTTTCAGACTTGGTACAACCCAAAATCACCATTCCTTTTGGTTCGCACAACCAAAAAATTATTCTGAAGGTCTACAAGAAGATAAAAAAATACGGAATTGTATCAAGAACTATATACAAAAGAATAGGAAAAAAAGCTCGAATAGAAAAATAGAATCAGACTCAAGTTCCGAAGTAATTACACATATAGAAATTCAAAAAGAAATCGATACAATTCACGTTATAATCCATATTGGATTCCCAAATTTATTAAAGAAAAAAGGAGCGATCGAAGAATTAGAGAAAGATATCCAAAAGGAAGTGAATTCTGTAAACCAAAGACTTAATATTGCTATCGAAAAAGTTAAAGAACCTTATAGACAACCTACCATTCTTGCAGAATATATAGCTTTCCAATTAAAAAATAGAGTTTCATTCCGAAAGGCAATGAAAAAAGCCATTGAATTAACTAAAAAAGCAGATATAAAGGGAGTAAAAATCAAAATTGCAGGCCGTCTAGGAGGGAAAGAAATTGCACGTGCCGAATGCATCAAAAAGGGTAGACTTCCCCTCCAAACAATTCGCGCTAAAATTGATTATTGCTGCTATCCAATTCGAACTATCTATGGAGTATTAGGTGTAAAAATTTGGATATTCGTAGAAGAAGAATAACTAACCTTGTCTTCTCATTCTAGCCAGTGATAGAATAAAAAAGACAAGAGCCTTATTTTTCCAAAAATCCCAGAAATAAAGAAGAAATTATACCTCTTTCTATAAGATTTAATGAAAATTTATAAATCTTTTAATATAATTGCTATGCTTAGTGTGTGACTCGTTCGTTTTTTCTTTAGGGTCAAAAATTGAAATTAAAAAAAAAATTCAGCGAACCCTATTAAAAATAGAAAAAAACTTAGTAATTATAGAAAATTAACTAATAACCAACCTATTGCTTCGTATTGTCGAGATCCTAACAAAGAAACAGTCACTATGTGAATAAATACATCTATCATAAATGAGTGGATCTATCATATAGTTGTAGCAACTGCATTTTTTTCTCTAAAAAAGAAACCGGATTCTAGGTTGTGAAACAAAACTAAAGGGATGTGGATAAAAGGAGGGATGATAGATAGAAGGAAGAAGAATAAGAAAGATATAAGATTCCAATGTGTATGGTCCATGAATTACATCATAAAAGGCAATGTGATAAAGCATCAATATAATAAAATAATAAAAATAAGAGAGAATTAAAAATCGTAATTTTTTGAAACGATAAATAAAAATTTTAAGCAATAATAAAGAGCAGCCCAGGTTAATAAAACTGAGAAAATTAACTCGGAAAGTTTGGAAGCTCCGTTGCAGGATTCAAACCTAACCATTAAAGGAGAAGCTGTGGGAACGACAAAACCTATGACTGCATAGGATTGATTTTATTGAAAAGAATCCTAATACTTCATTGGGTGGGATGGCGGAACAAACCGAAAAAATTGCTTTATTTGATAAGGTTATAAATTAACAAATAAGACAAGAAAGAGTAAATATTCGCCCGCGAAATCTTTATTGGATCAGAATACTTTACTATGATTCAATAAGACTATGATTCAATAAGGGTAAAAATAAGGATATTCCTTATAAAAAAGAAAGATTACATTATTTACAAATATAGAATTTAGATATATTCTAGATCTTCTTTCTTGACTATATATTTTTCTATTTTAAGAAATGCAAAATAAAAAAAACCTATTCTATTATATATTGATGTGTATCTATCCGTAATATTTTTGAATATTATGGAATTAGAGAAATTTGCACGCTTTCTCATTTCATTCGCGAGGAGCTGGATGAGAAGAAACTCTCATGTCCAGTTTTGCAGTAGAGATGGAACTAAAAAAGAACCATCGACTATAACCCCAAAAAAACTAGATTTCGTAAACAACATAGAGGAAGAATGAAGGGAAAATCCTGCCGAGGCAATCGTATTTGTTTTGGTAGATATGCTCTTCAAGTACTTGAACCCGCTTGGATTACAGCGAGACAGATAGAAGCAGGACGAAGAGCAATGACACGATATGCACGTCGTGGTGGAAAACTATGGGTACGTATATTTCCTGACAAACCGGTTACACTAAGACCCACAGAAACACGTATGGGCTCAGGAAAGGGATCCCCTGAATATTGGGTAGCCGTTGTTAAACCAGGTCGAATACTTTATGAAATGAGCGGAGTATCTGAAACTATAGCTAGAGCAGCTATCTCCATAGCTGCCAGTAAAATGCCCATACGAAGCCAATTTCTTAGATTAGAGATATAGACCCCCCGAAAAAAAATAAAGGAGTACTGAAGATAAAAAACCCCAGGTTTTCCTTCTGGAGAGACAATATATCTTTCATTCCTTTGCAGTGAAATAACAAATTGAAATCCAAATAATATGATTCAACCTCAGACCCTTTTAAATGTAGCGGACAACAGTGGAGCTCGAAAATTGATGTGTATTCGAGTCATAGGAGCTGCTGGTAATCAGCGATATGCTCGTATTGGTGATGTTATTGTTGCTGTAATCAAAGACGCAGTGCCCCAAATGCCTCTAGAAAGATCCGAAGTAATTCGAGCTGTAATTGTACGTACATGTAAAGAATTCAAATGTGAAGACGGTATAATAATACGCTATGATGACAATGCAGCAGTTATCATTGATCAAAAAGGAAATCCAAAAGGAACTCGAGTTTTTGGCGCGATTGCCGAGGAATTGAGAGAATTGAATTTTACTAAAATAGTTTCATTAGCTCCTGAAGTATTATAAATACTAGTAGATGAGATATAGATCAAAGAAAAAATTAGTAGATTGTGTTTTACGTATATGCTTTAAAATCCAAAATAAAAAGAAAACATGTTGATTATCTAAAAATTAGGAGGAACCTAGAATTAGAATCTTATGGGCAAGGACACTATTGCTGATTTACTAACCTCTATAAGAAACGCAGACATGAGTAAAAAAGGAACTGTTCGAGTAGTATCTACAAATATTACCGAAAACATTGTTAAAATACTTCTACGAGAGGGTTTTATTGAAAGTGTTCGGAAACATCAAGAAAGTAACAGATATTTCTTGGTTTCAACTTTGCGACATCAAAAGAGAAGGACTAGAAAGGGAATATATAGAACTAGAACCTTTTTAAAGCGTATCAGCCGACCTGGCTTACGAATTTATGCTAACTATCAAGGAATTCCTAAGGTTTTGGGCGGAATGGGAATTGCTATTCTTTCTACTTCTCAAGGTATAATGACAGATCGAGAAGCTCGACTAAACAGAATTGGGGGAGAAGTCTTATGTTATATATGGTAATGGCCCCGCCTATAGTATCCGAATTCTATCTCGAACTTCCTATTTTGAAAATGCAAATAGAAAAATAGGAGAAAAAAATATGACAGAAAAAAAAAATAGGAGAGAAAAAAAAAACCCGAGAGAAGCAAAAGTTACTTTCGAAGGTTTAGTTACGGAAGCCCTACCCAACGGAATGTTCCGAGTTCGCTTAGAGAATGACACCATCATCCTGGGCTATATTTCAGGAAAAATCCGGTCCAGTTCTATACGAATACTGATGGGGGATAGGGTAAAAATTGAAGTAAGTCGTTATGATTCAAGCAAGGGGCGTATAATTTATAGACTTCCCCATAAGGATTCGAAGCGTACCGAAGACTCGAAGGATACTGAAGATTTGAAGGATACCAAAGATTCAAAGGATTAGGTTTTTCTAGGATAATAAATTCCAAATTTCAAAATTTAAGTGAAGAGGCTTATTTTTTCCCAAAGAGTAGATTCATAGTTTAAGAAAGGAATACCTAAATATGAAAATAAGAGCTTCTGTTCGTAAAATTTGTACAAAATGCCGACTGATTCGTAGGCGTGGGCGAATTAGAGTCATTTGTTCCAATCCGAAGCATAAACAAAGACAGGGGTAATCTTTCGAAAAAGGAACTTTCCTTTCTAAAAAGTAAAAAAAAAGTACCCACAGAAATGTCCAAATTCCGAATCAAAAAATGCAAGTACAAGTAAAGGATATATTTAACCTTGAAACGGATATCTTTGTATCTTCTTTTCTTTTTATTATTTCTAACTCATATTTATGAGATAATAAAATATGACAAAAGCTATACCAAAAATAGGTTCACGTAAGAAAGTGCGTATTGGTTTGCGTAGGAATGCCCGTTTTAGTTTACGGAAGAGTGCACGTAGAATAACAAAAGGGGTTATTCATGTTCAAGCCAGTTTCAACAATACCATTATAACTGTTACAGACCCACAAGGTCGGGTGGTTTTCTGGTCCTCCGCAGGTACTTGTGGATTCAAAAGCTCAAGAAAAGCATCACCCTATGCCGGTCAAAGAACAGCAGTAGATGCTATTCGTACAGTGGGTTTGCAACGAGCAGAAGTTATGGTAAAAGGGGCTGGTAGCGGAAGAGATGCCGCATTACGGGCCATTGCTAAAAGTGGTGTACGGTTAAGTTGTATACGCGATGTAACACCTATGCCGCATAATGGATGTCGACCTCCTAAAAAAAGACGTCTGTAAAAGAATTAAACCGCTTTCAAGAGAAATAAACGATTCAATGATCAACTAAATACTAATCTATTATGGTTCGAAAGGAGGTAACAGGATCCACCCAAACACTACAGTGGAAGTGTGTTGAATCAAGAGTAGATAGTAAGCGTCTTTATTATGGTCGTTTCATTCTGTCCCCACTTAGAAAAGGTCAAGCGGATACTGTCGGTATTGCCTTGCGAAGAGCTTTGCTTGGAGAAATAGAAGGAACATGTATCACACGCGCAAAATTTGGGAACGTGCCACACGAATATTCTACAATAGTAGGTATTGAAGAATCCATACAAGAAATTTTACTAAATTTGAAAGAAATTGTATTAAGAAGTAATCTCTATGGAGTTAGAGACGCATCAATTTGCGTCAAAGGTCCTAGATACATAACTGCTCAAGATATAATCTTACCACCTTCCGTAGAAATCGTTGATACGACACAACCTATAGCTAACTTGAGAGACCCCATTGATTTCTATATTGAGTTAGAGATCAAGAGAGATCGCGGATATCATACGGAACTCAGAAAGAACTCTCAAGATGGAAGTTATCCTATAGATGCTGTATTCATGCCTGTTCGAAATGTGAATTATAGTATTTTTTCTTGCGGGAATGGAAATGAAAAACACGAGA